GAAGCTCATCCTTTTCATCATAAAGGATCCCCCGACCGGCCCAATAGGGAAATCCCAATTCATTGGGCCTTTCGATACAATCAAATAGAAATTCCCAAGGGCGCCATATTCTAGGAGCCCAGTCTATGTGATCGAAGAAACCCTCCTCTATTTCCCCTTCTTCAAACTCCGATTCGTATTTTTGATAGAGAAATTTCTGATCAACGATAGAACAAGATCCATTTTGCATCATATATAAGGGATTCCTTGGTTCGGGCCGAAGAAGGAATTTCACTCGATCATTATCAAACCGACTGCAATCTCTTTCTGTCCGCGAGGATGCCATCAGAGCGCCTTCTATTTCTACTAGGCCATGAACTAGATCAGAATCATTCTCAACGAACCGATAAGAAGTGATCCTATTTTTTTCATCGGGTCCGGGTAGAGACCAAAGGTCTTGAGCGACCGATCCGGCAGAACAACTCAAAAGATAAAGAAGTATCGTTAATTTCTTCATGCTCGTTCCAAGTTCGAAGTACCATTTGTACAAATAAGGATCCCCTTCTTCACACAATTGCTTCTTTATATAGATAGATATAGGATCTAGGAGGCAATTTCCTAGAAGTACTTTTTGCACAACAGCCCTTCCTATCTGATAGAAAAGGATCCCGTGATCCTGAACCGGTATTACATGGGCTCGCAAATCCCAAGTTTGTCTATGAAGAGCAGATCTAATTGTATTAGTGTCTAGAATTGATTTCTTCTGTGTAATACTAATTGATAGGGCCTCATTGGCAAGTGCTACAAGATCTCGTGCATTGGAACCCATGGCTGTGGACCCGAATCGATTAGTATGGAACATTTTCTTTTCCAAGTGAAATCCCCTAGTATATGAAAGAGTGAAAAAGCGCTTTCGTTGTTGTGGAATAAGAAGCCTTCGTATCTTAATACATGTATTGAATTGATTCGGGGCTATTAGAGCGGGATCCACTTTTTGGGGAATATGAGTCGAAGCAATAACAAGAATATTTCTAGTAGAACATCTTTCACAATCCCTGGAGAGATAGTTCACTAATAGACCGAGGGATAAGTCCTTCGACTCATTCATATCCAGATCATGAATGTCTGGAATCCATATTATGCAAGGAGACATTGCTTTTGCTAATTCGAAGTGAAGGGTGATAAAAAATCGGTCTACTTCCGCCAGCAGTTCAATATTGGTGAACTCATTCATCACATCCTCAGCTAGCCACTCTATACGCCGCAACTCCCTATCAAGGTCACTAGTATCAATATCGTCACTAGCATCAATAGAGTCACTAGCATCAATAGAGTCACTAACATCATAGTCACTCTCATCCTCCTCATCAAGAACAAACTCCCTAGGCTTGCTATCCGGGAACTTGTTCAGAAATACTGTAATGAAAGGAAGATAGGAGTTTGTCGTTAGGTATTTGACCAAATAGGATCGTCCGCTTCCTATAGAACCTATCACTAAAATACCCCTAGAGGGGGATAAGGCTAAGCGGAGCGAAAAGGGTTTTCCATGAGACGGGAAATGAAAACTATTAGCCCCACACGAAGTTTGTGAATAAGTGATTGTCTGATAATTAGCAAGGAATATCCGCCTTTCTGCTAAACAGGATGTATTGAACTCATAATTCATTAGATACTTTTGATGAATGTCAACTAAGTATCGTAAGTAAATTGCTCCCGGTTGTTCAATCATTTGATAAGCAGAGTCATTCTTTGATAAATGATCGCTATGAGTCAGACTCAATAGAATTTGATCAATACTTTTTTCTGCCGTTAAGGTGGAGATGGAGAACTGAACCAAGAAGTCTCTTTCTTTATCACTAATCGAATCACTGTTCGCGAACCAGAATTCTATTGGATTATCATCAATCCAATGATCGCCCACGTTTTCTCTTTTTCTTATCAATGAATAGATCTCTTTACTTGTATGACTTAGATGTCTCGTATTTCTCGAAAAAATGATTCGATTGATGGGATTTGGTATGATACTTATGAGATCGATGAGATTGATATTCAAATATTTCTTCTTAGAACGTATAGAATATCCTAATTGTTGCAATTGTTGCAGAGCAACTAGAAAGAGATTCTTTAACTTTAACCAGAAAGAATTCAGTTCAGATGTGGGATACCTATCCAGAAGTTTTCGCAACTCAATCATGTATGATGGATTCATCAAAGATTTGATCTTTTCGAACTCTGTCTGTAACTCACTATAGGCTCGGGAAACAAAGAAAAGACGTGTACAAACGAGATGTCCAGCAACAAGAAGAAGGAAAAGGATTGAATAGAGGAACTCCTGAACATTTGGCGAGCTCAGATGTGTCGATATCAATGGTGACTCATTATTTCGATGAATCTTTTCTTCGGACAGAAGAAAATTATGTAAACACTTAATCCAAATCTCACTTATCCGATTCCGTTGTGTCTTCCACAATTTTTTCTGAAGAATTCGCGCTGATCCATGCATAATATCATGAAAAATGGA